GAAAGAAGGGTTATTCCCAATTTGATTTTATGTGTCAAGCAAGAGTAAATTTCAGCGTCACAAACCATTATTCTTCCACACCAGAAGTCTCTTTTTTATTTTTATTTTATGAGAGAAAGAGTCAAAAAAAATGGAAAAAATCATTTTCTCCTTCTTGGATCGTATCAAAAAGAAACTTTGGGATTGCTAAACCACAAACGAGATCAATATATAAAGCAACAGAACCATCATAGTATCTTTTTTACTACTACGAAAGGAAGGGTGGTAAATGGATCATTTAACGATTTGGATCAGATGGGTTCTATTTATTCTTTTCGATAGAATTTCTTCTATCGAAAAAATCAATTCCATTGCAGAGCCGTATGCAATGTACAAAAGATGCCCGTACGGTTGTTTAATTCTATTTTTTATTGTTATTTTGATTCCCCCTTACTTTAACCCAATCGTGCGATATATAGATAGAAGAACCGTTCATGATGTTATATCAATATCATCAGGGTTATGATTCACCAACCTGCTAGTTCTTTTTACGAGGCACAAGCAGGGGAATTTATCCTGGAAGCAGAAGAACTATTGAAGCTTCGCGAAACTCTCACAAAAGTTTATGTACAAAGAACGGGCAACCCTTTATGGGTTATATCCGAAGATATGGAAAGGGATGTTTTTATGTCAGCAACAGAAGCCCAAGCTCATGGCATCGTTGATCTTGTAGCGGTCGAAAATGAAAATACTGGGGATTCCTTATAAATATACGAAATCCATTGAGAAATTCGAATTTTCCGTGTGAATAGAAATCATTCATAATCATCAACCATCAGGTTAAGATCGATCTAAGCCAACCCGCTCTATTCTATCTAGAATGAGATTCTATAGACACGCCATGCCAACCATTAAACAACTTATTAGAAACGCAAGACAGCCAATAAGAAATGTCACGAAATCTCCCGCTCTTCGAGGATGTCCTCAGCGTCGAGGAACATGTACTAGGGTGTATGTGCGACTCGTTCAGTTCAGATCATGAGTTTGAAGAAATGTTTCCAGTATCAACGACCACTACCAATGAATTAGGATAGATAGAGTGGAAGACGGCCATTTCATTGACTATTATCTAAAAATGAAGATCTATAATATACCTAATTATGTTATGAATTTATGGTTTCTATTGGTGCAAATCCAATCACTCTGTTTGAGATGAGAAGGAATTCTCCATTGGTAACAAATAGTTATCCATTAAGCGGAGGAAAAAGGTTATGCTCCTATTCTTGAAAAAACGGACTAACAGGGTCAGCTACCTAGCCAACTTTCAGAATTAAATGCCGTCACTGTATGGATAGCTTTTTTGTGAAAAGGACTATTACTTTAGAATTATAATTGAAAAAAGAATTCTAATTGAAAAATGGATGGGTAGAGCCAAAGAGTGTGAACTATACAAGTTCACAATAAAATTTTATGAAATGAAAGAAGAGGCTCCGGTGTATAGAGAGGACCTCACCGTTTCAGAAGTTGCCATAGAAACGAGGGAACCCACTATTCTTTTTTATTTAGTAGCAGTCGAATTTCTTATTTCCAGGCGAGATACCTTGAAGAAAGAAAAAATCGTGGTCGGGAAGGTCATAGTCGCAAAAGCCATTGGGATTTATATTTTATATATTGGAAGAATCCGTTTTGTTATTAATCGACCGGAGGAAAAGGATGACTGAAAGAAGAGAAATCAATTAGTTATTCAAGAAAGTTTCATTTGATTCAATGACCAGAGTTAAACGAGGATATACAGCTCGGAGACGTCGAAAAAAGATTCGTTTATTTGCATCAACCTTTATAGGGGCTCATTCAAGACTTACTCGAACGACTACTCAACAAAGAATGAGAGCTTTGGTTTCCTCTCATCGAGATAGGAGCAGGAAAAAGAGAGATTTTCGTCGTTTGTGGATCACTCGGATAAATGCGGTAACTCGTGAGGATAGGCTATTCTATAGTTATAGCCTATTCATCCACAATCTGTACAAGAGACAATTGCTTCTGAATCGTAAAATACTTGCGCAAATAGCCCTATCAAATAAGAATTGTTTTGATATTATTTCAAATAAAATCATCAATCAAAAATAAAATACAAATCAAATAAAGGAATAAAAGAATCTTAATAGAATCTATTATACAGGAAACAAGAATGATTGAAACAGGATTTCCCGGAGAATGGACTCCGGGAAGATAGAAGAAAAAGAAATTCAGATTTGAGTAGTAGGAATAAACGAACATCTTTCAAGAAAAAAAGATTTCTTCCCCATTTTTCCTTTTTTAGAATACAAGAATCAAATCTGGATTCTAGTTTTTTTCGAGCAAAACATTAATATGAGCTTGAGTTCCGATTGGAGTTTTGAGGAGTATATCTATTTATTTTTGGTTCTAGGACCAGTAGTTCTAGGGATCGACTCCACTCTCTCCAATTGTTTCTCATTATTACGAAAAGGTAACGAAGATAAAATACGAGCTTGTTTTATAGCAATAGTAATTAATCGTTGTTGTTTCAAGGTCAACCTATTCGTCCGTCTAGATAAGATTTTTCCTTGTTCACTAATAAATCGACTAATTAAACTCATGTTTCTATAATCGATTCGATCCCCCGATCCAATTGGGGGTAAACGCCTACGAAAAGATCGCTTGGATTTACGAAAAGGTTGTTTGGATTTATCCATGGTTTGCTTATTCCTTGTTTGTTTATTCCTTATATCTAAAATAATCTCTAAAATAGAATTCTATTTTTTTCTTATTCATTTAAGATTCGACCAAAATAGGATTTGGTTTGTATTATATATGTTAAGATGTAAAGTTCTTACTCTTCCCGCTACTTGGAAAAATCACACACGCATTCTGTTCCATCTATTTCTTTATTTCCCCATGAATCGTATACTTTTGACAATAGCGACAAAATTTTCTAAATTCTAATCGATTGGGTGTATTGTGTCGATTCTTTTGAGTAATATATCTAGAAATGCCCGGCGATTCTTTATTGACACCCTTTCGAACACAACAGGTACATTCCAAAATCACTATAATTCTGATATCTTTACCCTTGGCCATGAACCTCCTTTTCCTTTTGGATCGACTTCACTTTAGAACTCTCCTTATTTTATTTTTGATCCGAACCAAATAAAAAGAAAATAAAAAAAGAATCTATATTCTATATCTATATTAAGAAAAGTGACTAACTAGAAATGTAATTTGGAAATATTTTCTTTTTCGAATTATTAGAATTCGAATGACTTCGAAGTACTATAATCTAAAATCTAATTACTATAACTATAAAGAAAGAAACTATAAAGAAAGAGAGTCATATTCATTAATAGAATAATATGAAGAATATCGTAATAATTAATTAATACAATTTTTTCTAACTAGGAATTATTCCTATCCTAATCTCAGTATTTTCTTCTTTCTATGTTAGAATCTCGTGGAACCGCCCCTAGACTGGATCCACATTTCCATTTCTTTTCCCCCAAATTCTATCGTAGATTCACTGTATTTTGACTGAGGTTCGATACACTTTTTCTTTCTCTTTCTTTTTTTTTAGGATAGGAAAGAAAAAGGGAGCAAAATTGGAGCCATGTTACGTAGAATTGTATTCAAATCTTCTTCATTTCTTCACAGATCAATACAAGAATTCAATCAGGATTAAAAAAAGGGGAATGACAAGGCATCTGGAAATAAACGATTAATTTCTATCAATAGACCTGCTAAAGACCCAAACCATAGAGTGGTTAGCACAGGTGCCGTTGAGAGATATGTTTTTATATCTCGCATTGAAAATCCTCCTTATTCTTTTATTTTCTATTTTTTTTCTTATTTATTTTAATTCTTTATTTGTATTGTATATTGTAATACATATATAGTCCTAGTTCGATATTCTAATACATAGATCATAGATAACCCGATCTTTTAGTTCAAGATCATTTGTTTTTGCTCGAAATGAAATTAGAATTAGGAATTACTAACTAAAATGCATATGTACAATGACCCAGCAGATGAAATTTTGCCGCCCCCTAAAAAAAAGAATGACAAGAACATTCTCTACCTATCTATATAGGTAGAGCAAAAAAGAAGGATGTGGAAAACAAGACATGGATTTTATACAATGACACTGTACAACAATTTTGAAAAGGGATGTAGCGCAGCTTGGTAGCGCGTTTGTTTTGGGTACAAAATGTCACGGGTTCAAATCCTGTCATCCCTACCTATTATTTCTACTATGGACAGTTACGAGGGATTCATTGAGTAAGATCGGGAAAATTTGGACATAATCTTTTCTTTTTACATACTATATGTACACAATACACGCGAGGAGGTAAAAAAATCCTTTTCTTTACTTCTTTACAATCGTATCTACTGTTATAGGATATAAGAAAGCGCTCTTAGTTCAGTTCGGTAGAACGCGGGTCTCCAAAACCCGATGTCGTAGGTTCAAATCCTACAGAGCGTGATTCCGTTTATGTTATGTCGAATTACAATGAAATAACTTAACAAAACAAAGTAGAATTGAAACTTAAATTTGACCTCCTACAAGGAGGAGGTCAATCAAAAAAAGAGATGTTACTCAATCAAAGGTCCAACTGATCACCGCGCCTGTATTGTAAATATGCAGTTACAAATAATCCTGTTAAAGTAATAGGAATTAGACCTAAGACGATTCCAAATAGAAAAACTTCAATCATTTCGATTTGTTTTAGGGAATAAAAAGAGAGGTAAGATCTATCCCTAAATATTAATCTGAATTACCCGTGAATCTCAATGACCAGGAATTGGCAATTGGCGGGAAGGAACCATAGAATACCTGAAATGAAATATTCTGAGAGGTTTTTATTTTGATTTTTGTAAATTGTTTATTTCATTTCATTCATTTCAAATCATTCATTTCAAATAAGTCGTATCTTGTTCAAACCAATAAATAGAGCTGGGGTTATAGTTGAAGCAGCCAGTAAAAAACCAAAATAACTAGTTAGAATAGG